CCGTCCGAATAGCATTTCCTGCTGCGGTTTGTGCCGCAAAGGGTGTCCCTCTTCTTGTACCCTTGAATCCACAAGTACCGGCGGAGGACCAAGAAATTACCCGGCCTCGTACATCTGTAACAGTCACAATGGTATTGTTGAAACTTGCTTGAACATGAATAACCCCTTTTGGTATTCTACGTGCACTCTTACGTAAACCAATACGCCCATTCCTACGTGAACCGATTCTGGGTGCGGGTTTTGCCATATTTTATCGTCTCATAAATATAAGTCAGAGGTATATGGATATATCCATTTCATGCCAAAACGGATCTTTTCCGCTTTTTTTTATTTGTATATTGGGTCCCTTAGGGAGTCTCTTTTATTTTATAAAGATTATCCTTGTCTTTGTTTATGTCTCGGGTTGGAACAAATTACTATAATTCGTCCCCGTCTACGGATCAGTCTACATTTTTCACAAATTTTACGAATGGAGGCCCTTATTTTCATATTTGTAATTCCTTAACTTAATTTCAAATTTACTTATTTGAAGAAAATTAGTTTCTGGAAATTTGAAACTTTCGAATTGTATCCCTCCGAAAGGAATATTGAAGTTGAAAAAAAACCACCTAATCGTTTGAATCCTTGTTTCGGAGTCTAGAAACTATATGCCCTTTGGTTGAATCATAATGACTTCTTTCAATTTTTACTCTATCTTCCGTTGGTATACGTATAAAACTACGTTGAATCCTTCCTGAACCATAACCTAGAATCCGATCTTCATTATCTAAATGAATCCGAAGCATACCATTCGGAAGTGATTCAGGAATTAAACTTTCATGAATCCAGTTTTCTTTTTTCATTCGCGGTAAAACCTCCTTGAAGTATTAACTAATGTAAGAGGAGAGTGAGAATAGAAACCCGTTCTTTATCTTTTTTTTTTTCACAAATAGTAAAGTTCCATATCTTAATTTGGATATAAGAAAGCTTACCATATATAACACAAAATTTCTCCGCCGATTCCTTCTAGTCGGGCCTCTCGGTCCGTCATTATACCCCGAGAGGTAGAAAGAATTACAATCCCCATCCCACCTAAAATTCTAGGAATTCGTTGATAACTAGAATAGATTCGTAGACCGGGTCGACTGATCCGTTTTAAATTTAAAACAGTTTTACATGGACCTTTCCTATTCCTTCTATGCCGTAGGGTTAAAACCAAAAAATATTTGTTGTTTTCCTGATGTTTCCTCACATTTTCAATAAAACCTTCTCTTAACAGTATTTTAACAAGGTTTTCGGTGATGTTAGTAGATGGTATTCGAACTGTTCCTTTTCTATTCATGTCAGCATTGCGTATAGAAGTTATTATATCAGCAATAGTGTCTTTACCCATGATAAATTAAAATTATTGTTACCCCCGAACTTTGATATAATCAACATGCTTTTTTCTTTCTATTTTATGAATTGTTAAAGATATATGCGTGAGACAAATTTACTAATTAATCTAGTTTACTCTATTCATATTTTATTCAAATGCTATAAGAGCATTAGAGTCTCCGTTTTATTAGACTTATAATACTTCAGGTGCTAATGAAACTATTTTAGTGAAATTTAACTGTCTCAATTCCCGTGCGATCGCACCAAAAATTCTAGTTCCTTTGGGATTTCCTTCTTGATCAATAACAACCGCAGCATTGTCATCATATCGTAGTATCATACCGTTGTCACGTTTGAGTTCTTTACAAGTACGTACAATTACAGCTCTGATCACTTCGGATTTTTCTAGAGGTGTATTTGGTATTGCTTCCTTGATTACAGCAACAATAACGTCACCAATATGAGCATATCGTCGATTACTAGCTCCTATGATTCGAATACACATTAATTGTCGGGCCCCGCTGTTATCCGCTACATTTAAGTGGGTTTGAGGTTGAATCATATCATTTTTTTTTATTTGCTCTTTCACTGCGAAGGGGCTAAGTAAAAAAAGAAATATTGTTTGTCCAAAACAAAAAAAAAAGAAACCTATAATTTTGTTTTTTTTTTTTTTCATTCAAAAGATTTCTTTTCTTTGGTTATACATTCTTATCCCGAAATCATGAATTGCGTTCGTATAGGCATTTTGGATGCCGCTATTGAAATAGCCTTTCTGGCTACATTTTCTGCTACTCCACCCATTTCATAAAGTATTCTACCCGGTTTAACGATAGCTACCCAATATTCGGGAGATCCTTTACCGGAACCCATACGCGTTTCCGCGGGTCTTACTGTAACAGGTTTGTCTGGAAATATACGTACCCATATTTTTCCGCCGCGGCGTACGTTTCGTGTCATTGCTCGCCGCCCTGCTTCTATTTGTCTAGACGTGATCCACGCGGGTTCAAGTGCCTGAAGAGCATATCTACCAAAGCAAATACGATTACCTCGATAAGATATTCCTTTCATTCTTCCTCTATGTTGTTTACGGAATCTGGCTCTTTTGGGGTTATAGTTGATGGTTCTTTTTCAATTTCAATTCCATCTCTACTACAGAACCGGACATGAGAGTTTCTTCTCATCCAGCTCCTCGCGAATGAAAAATAACAATTATAACATGGTATACATGTATTTAATGAATAATATACTGAATCGTGGGAGTCTTTGAGATTTTATCTAATATCTAATCTATTAGAAATTTGTATATCTTGTTTTGATAGTTTATATAAAAAAAACTAAACATGTATTCAATTTCTATTTATTTATAGTTATAGATAATTATTTTATAGATTAGTTAGAGATAATAGATAATAATAATAGAATTTCGTTTTATTATAACGAGTATTTATTTTGTTTTGTCTTTTTTATTATCATATTATATTGGATCTATCAAAATTTAGAAATCCAATAAAATAAAAACTTTCGCGGGCGAATATTTACTCTTTCCATATCTATTTCAGTTGTAGGGTTATCCTATGACATGGCCTCTCAGAATAAAAGTGGATTGGTCCCGGGTTCGTTTCGCCATCCTACCCAATGAATTATTAGGATTCGTTTTCAATAGAATCTTCTGCATCCACGGGTTCCGTCGTTCCCATCGCTTCGCGATTAATGGTTAGGCCCGAATTCTACGGCGGAGCTCCTAATGAAAATGAAATGTGTTATTGAGTCAATTTTCTCAGTCTTTGTGGACCCAGGGCTCTTGACTTTTTTTGTTCTATGAACAAATTCATCGAATTATAGATCAATCAAATTAGTATTGATGCTTTATTACGCTATCCTTTATAAAGATCGCTCAGAGACCTTACATATTGGAATCATATAGCATTAGTATTCTTTTTCTCTCTTTCTCTCACCCTTCCATTTATCTGCATTCTTTTTGTTATTGCTTCACAACTTAAAATCAGATTGGTTTTTCTTTTTTTTGCTTGTTTATGCAAACAAAAATTCAGTTGCTACAATGATATGATCAATATATCATATCGTGACTAGTTCTTTAGATCCAGATAATATGAAGCGGTGAGTTGGTTATTAGTTCGATAGTTATTAGTTCATACTATGGGCCAGTCCGTTTTTTTGACTACTAACCCTACAAAAACCAACGAGTCACACACTAAGCATAGCAATTATATCAATATAAAAAAATGAATTGAATTTTTATTCAACCTTATAGAATTGCCCATTTTTTTTTTGATTTAACAGAAAAAGAATGAAAGAGTTTGTCATTTTTTGCTTTTTTATTTCCGATAGAACGTAAAGACAAGTCAAATAAAGGCTTAGGCTTCCTCGTCTACAAATATCCAAATTTTGATGCCTAATACCCCATAGATAGTTCCAACTGCATAGGAACAATAATCAATTTTAGCTCGAATGGTTTGTAGAGGAACTCTACCCTCTCTGATCCATTCGACACGCGCAATCTCTTTTCCGTCGATACGTCCTGCAATTTGTACTTGAATTCCTTTTGTACCTGCTTGTTCAGTTAATTCAATAGCCTTTTTCATTGCTTTTCGAAATGAAACCCTATTCTTTAATTGTCCGGCTATAAATTCGGCGAGAATATTAGGGTGTCCATAAGGGTTTGTAATTCTTGTAAGAGCAATGTTGAGTTTTCGGTTTACACAATTAATTTCTTTTTGTACATCTATCTGCAATTCTTCGATTCTTCGAGGCCCACCTTTACCTTCTAGTAATAATTTTGGGAATCCCATATAGATTATGACCTGAATCAAATCGATTCTTTTTTGAATCTTTATGCATGCAATTCCCTCAACACCAGAGGATATTTGAATATTTTTTTGTACATAATTCTTGATCCACTCTCGGATTTTTTGATCTTCTTGTAGCCCTTCGGAATAATTTTGTGGTTGTGCAAACCAAAGAGAATGATGACCTTGGGTTGCACCAAGTCTGAAACCAAGTGGATTTATTTTTTGTCCCATAATCTCCTAATACTATATATATCATGACACGTCATATCCGTGTACTTACTTATTTTTATTTCTCCATATGTTGCCTTTGAAGTATAATATGGCGTATTTGGCTCCTTTATACTTCCTTTTTTATACTTCCTTTACAGATATATCTTTTAATCCAATAGTTATATGAAAAACGTGTCTTTTTATCGGATAACTACGCCCTCGAGCTCGAGGTTTTAATTTTTTCACAGTAGTACCCCTTCACGACTTCCGCTTTGCTAATGATTAAACTTGCTTCGTTTAAACCGACATTGTGAATAGCATTTGTTGCTGCAGAATAAACCAATTTTAAAATTGGATAACCCACTCGATAAGGCATAAGTTCGAGTCTCATACGTCTTTCTTCGTATAAACGTCCACAAATCTGATCAATTTCAATTACTCTTTCTGCTTTATTAGCAGACATACATATATGTTTACTTAAAGCGCATATATATTGCGGTATATGGATTCTTCTTTATCATAAGATTTGCCTCTCGCTAATAAACAATAAGCATCTATATTCACTTTTATTAACTACTCTTATTTTAACGACGAGATCTATTATCATTTTTTGCGTGTCCTCGG